CCCCTTTTACCTACCCTTTCAAAAAATTGAAATGATTGAAGTTTTACTATTTGGAATCGTGTTAGGCCTAATTCCTATTACTTTGGCTGGATTATTCGTAACTGCATATTTGCAATACAGGCGCGGCGATCAGTTGGACCTTTGATTAAGTAACATCTCTTTTTAATTTTAAATTTAAATAACATCTCTTTTTTCTTGACCTCCTGCGGATTAAAGAAAGGAGGAGGTCAAATCAAATTAGGGTTGCTGCTTAAGTTAGTAAAGTTATTTCATTGTAATTCGACCTAAGCTAAGAAGAACAGAATCACGCTCTGTAGGATTTGAACCTACGACATCGGGTTTTGGAGACCCGCGTTCTACCGAACTGAACTAAGAGCGCTTTCTTATCACAATATAAAAGACCGTAAATAAATCAATTTTTTTTGTAACCCCCCACTATATTATATATATATCTTGCATGCATATGTATCATAAAGAAAGGGTTATGTATGTCCAATTTTCATGGATCTCAATTGATCCTTCATTACTACACATAGGAGAAGTAATAAATAGGGATGACAGGATTTGAACCCGTGACATTTTGTACCCAAAACAAACGCGCTACCAAGCTGCGCTACATCCCTTTCAATTAGCCTACAGTGTCATTGTAGAGAATCCCCGTTTTGTTTTCCACATCGTAATTTCCTCTATTGATATACTATACAATTTATCTTGCCATTTCTTCTTTGTTCATCTCATATACATATAAACATATAATAAAAGAATAATTCAATTATCTTAAAAAAAATGATAAATTTACCTTTACTCTATTTATTTATTATTTATTTCTATATATAGAATTCTATTATTAAGATTAATAAAATAATTCTATTAAACTCTAAATTTTATTAAAATTTAGAAATCTAGAAATTAATAAATATATTTTATATTAAATATTTTATTTTTATTATAGAATTATAGAAAATAATAAATAGAATAAGAATATTTAATTTCAATAGTAATCTAAATTATTACTATAAATTGAATTTCATTTTATAAACCCAACATATAAATAAATTGATATCGGTAATATTCATAAAATAAGTGGACATCTTTTTCTGTTGTAAAGAAAGGAAAGAAAATAGAATCTATCGGGTCGCTATATCCATTTTAGTTAGGGATTCCCCGTACAAATACAAGTGATCCTTAACTACATATGTATCTGATCATATATGTATTACAATAAAAAAGGAGGATTTTCAATGCGAGATATAAAAACATATCTTTCTGTGGCACCCGTGTTAAGCACTCTGTGGTTCGGGTCTTTAGCAGGTCTATTGATAGAGATCAATCGTTTATTCCCAGATGCGTTGACATTCCCTTTTTTTTCATTCTAGTTAGGGATGAAGAAGCTTAAAGATACAATAAATTATCTGTGACTAACTCCCCCCCCCTTCTTTGTTTTGTTCTTGACTGTCGTTTTTTTAGGATAAAAAAGAAGATTCACCCGGAACGAAACTCGGGTTTAGTTTAGGCTGAATTAATAGAGGGAGAACAGAAATGAAAAAAAAAATAAGGTTCGAGGACAACAAAAGCATACAAGATACTTAAATTTAATACTGGTACTAATTTAATTGATAGTTAGAAATCGTTGTATTACTTATTATTTCTCTATTGATATTGATTGCAATGAAATATTTCAGAATTGGATTTATTTCGAGTCAGCAACTTCTTTCTTTCTTGTTTCGGATCGAAAATGGAAGAGTTGGGTAAACCCAAAATAAAAAGGGAGGTTCATGGCCAAGGGTAAAGATGTGAGAGTAAGAGTTATTTTGGAATGTAACAGTTGTGTCCGAAACGATATTAATAAGAAATCACGGGGTATTTCCAGATATATTACTCAAAAGAATCGACACAATACGCCTAGTCGATTGGAATTGAGAAAATTTTGTCCCTATTGTTACAAGCATACAATTCATGGGGAGATAAAGAAATAGATAAAATGTAACGCGTGTGTAAACCCTCCAAGGAACAGGAATCAATTACATAATAATATAATAATATATATAAATAAACTATAAAAATAAAAACAACCAAATCCTATTTCGGTCGGATCAAAAATTAGAATTAAGAAATAGGATTTTAAAGATAAGGAATAAACCATGGATAAATCCAAGCGACTTTTTCTTAAAAAAAAGCGATCTTTTCGTAGGCGTTTGCCCCCAATTGGGTCGGGGGATCGAATTGATTATAGAAACATGAGTTTAATTAGTCGATTTATTAGTGAACAAGGAAAAATATTATCTAGACGAGTGAATAGATTGACGTTGAAACAACAACGATTAATTACTATTGCTATAAAACAAGCTCGTATTTTATCTTTGTTACCTTTTCTTAATAATGAGAAACAATTTGAGAGAACTGAGTCGACTCCTAGAACTACGGGTCCTCGAACTAGAAATAAATAGATAGGCCTATTCCTCAATTGCAATTGAATCAAAATTCCAATCCGAACCCCAACTCAGATTGATTTTTTGTTCGAAAAATTCGAGAATCCAGATTGGATTGTCACGTTGTAAGAAAAAAGGCGTAAGGTAAATAAAGTCAAAAAATATTTCTTCTTTTTTTTTTATTGAAGCATGCTCATTCATTTTGACTATATTTATCTATCCTATTAATTTATACTCGACCTTCCCGGAGCTCATTCTCCGGGGGCTCCGTTTAAATCATTACGGTGTATTCCCTCCCTTATCTGTATTCCCTCCCTTATCTGTATTCCCTCCCTTATCTGTATTCCCTCCCTTATCTGTATTCCCTCCCTTATCTGTATTCCCTCCCTTATCTGTATTCCTTCCCTTATGATAAAAAAATGGGATATCATAATCATGCATCCTGTATTTCTCTAAGTATTCCTCTAAGGTAACGCCAGAAATAGATCGAAAAGGAGCGACTGGGTACTTAGGAGCGACTCGGTAATCATCTATGATCCTAGAGTTAGAGTAAATCCCGTAAAAAGAATTCATACTCAGGACCGCGATTTGTGCAAGCATTTTACGATTAATAAGTCGCTTCCTCTTGTACATATCATGTATTGATCTATTATAACTATTGTATAAATCATTCTCACGAATGCCTGCATTTATCCGAGTGATCCACAAACGACGAAAATTTCTCTTTTGCCTGCCCCTATCCCGATGAGCAGAAACTAAGGCTCTCATTTTCTGTTGAAAAGTAGTTCGAGTAAGTCTTGAATGAGCCCCTCGAAAGGTTGATGCAAATAAACGAATTTTTGTTCTACGTCTCCGGGCTATATACCCTCGTCTAATTCTGGTCATTGAATCAAATGAAACTTTGATGAATATGAATAACTAATTGATTTATTTTCTTTCAGTCATTCTTTTCTCCTTTCCTGGTCTATTAATAACAAAACGGATTCTTCCGATGTATAAAAAAATTCCAATGGCTTTTGCTACTATGACCTTCCCAACCACGATTTTTTCCAGGCATTTAACCCCGAAATAAGGAAATTGTATTGATACTAGGTATCAACAAAGAACAAAACAGTAAATTGTAAATTAAGTTGAGTATAAAGTATCAATAAATAGTAAAGGTAAATGCATAAATAAATAATAAATAGTGGGTTCCATCGTTTCTATGGTTGCTTCTTAAACGGTGAGGTCCTCTCTATACACCGGAGCCCCCCCCTTCATTTAATCAATGTTATTAGTAACTTGTACAGTTCACATTCTTTGACTCTACCCATGAATTATCCAGTAATAGGTCTTTTCACAATGAGATCTACCCATACAGTAACGGTATTTAATTACAAAGGTTGGCTAGGTAGCTGACCCTGTTAGTCCGTTCTTGCAAGAGTGGGAGCATAATTCTTTTGCTTCTTAAATACTATTTGATTTTCCCCCGCTTAATGGATAACCATTTGCTACCAATGGGGAATTGCTTCTCATCTCCAATTGAGGTGATTGGATTTGCACCAATAGAAACCATAAATTTCATACACAATGGAGGTTTGTTTTTTTAGCTTCATATATTGAATGGAATTCTTCCATCCTATTCATTGGTACTGGTCATTGATACTGGAAAAACTTTTCCTTTATTTTGTTCCAGCTCATGATCTGAACGAGTCGCACATACACCCTAGTACATGTTCCTCGACGCTGAGGACATCCCCGAAGAGCGGGGGATTTTGTTACATTTTTTATTGGCTGTCTTGTATTTCTAATAAGTTGTTTAATGGTTGGCATGCTAAATCGTATATAAATGGTCTGGTTTAGATCAATCCTAACCGGATGATTATAAATTATTCTTATTTTTTTTTTTTTTTTACCTTATTTTACCCCGGTAAGCAGATAAAAAATGAAATTTAGGTTCATCCGAATTATGGTTCAAAATGGAATCTCGGATTTACCTGAAATCCCCGGCATTTTCGGCCGCTACAAGATCAACAATTCCATAAGCTTGGGCTTCTGTTGCTGACATAAAAACATCCCTTTCCATGTCTTCGGATACAACCCATAAAGGTTTGCCCGTTCTTTGTACATAAACCCTTGTGAGGGTTTCGCGAAGTTTCAGCAGTTCTTCCGCTTCTAGGATAAATTCTCCTGTTTGTGCCTTATAAAAAGAACTAACAGGTTGGTGGATCATTACCCTGATGATATAACATAATGAATGGTTCCTCGATCTCGTACGATCGTACGAAGGAAAGAGATGAAGAATAACAAGAAAAGAATAAAATAAGAATAGATATATAATTGAACAACCGTACAGGCATTTTTTGTGCATACGGCTCCACAATGGAATTTACTTTTCCTTTCGGTCGAGCAAAAAGAGAAATAGGATCCATCAAATCCCAATCTTTAAGTGATCCATTTACCAACCTTCTTTTCGGGGGGGTTCAAAAATACTATGATGGTTCCGTTGCTTTCTATATTTATCATTTATCTCGTATGTGATTCAGCAATCCCAAAGTTTCTTTTTGATCCGATCAAAATAAAAAAGTAAAAAAAAAATGATCATTTTTTTTTTTGAGTACTCTTTCATAACATAAATATTGGAAAGAGACTTCTGGTGTGAAAACAAAAAAGTTTGTGACGCTGAAATGAATCCCGGATAGATAAGATCAAATCGGAGATACTTTTTGTCTCATATTACTCGCCCGATACATAATCTCATGTTATGAAAAAACAATAATGGTTTGTTCATATCGAACTCGAAGTGCCATGCTATTATTACTTAATATTCGTATTCTTATTCATATTACATGTCGCGAAGGCATAGTCTTATTTTTTCTCTCAAATCAAATAAAAAAAAACTCATTGGCGCCAAGCGTGAGGGAATGCTATACGTTTGGTAATTTCTCCTCCGACCAGGATAAAAGATCCCATTGAAGCGGCTAATCCCATGCATATTGTATGTACATCTGGTAGCACAAATTGCATAGTATCATAAATGGCTACTCCGGGCATTACCCACCCGCCGGGGGTGTTTATAAACAAATAAAGATCCCGGGTCTCATCTTCTATACTGAGATATACCATGAGACCAATAAGTTGGTTTGAGATCTCGCTATTAACGCCTTGGCCTAAAAAAAGTAATCTTTCTCGATGAAGTCGGTTGATTAGGACAAAATTTTATCCCTTAGGAACCGTACACGCACCTTTGGATGCATACGGTTCAAAAAAAATTGCGAAAAAAAAGAATCAATGTGTTGATTCCAGCCCGCCTTCTTTTTTATAGTTAAATTTTATAGTTAAAGTATAGTAGGACTTTTCCACTTCTTAATGAAGGGGCTTTTTCTTCTATTTTTTTAAGAAAGATGATTTTTTGATCGCCTCTCCGTAAAAACGGAGATAATCCACTAAACTTATCGAATTAATCTCTCATTGATGTATTGTTTCATCGAAATCCAATCCAAATTACGATGTAATTTTCTTGTTCCTGAATGGGCCTCCTCAATTTTTTTAGGTTTATATTCTACTCCGGGTAAAGATCCGCCCGATTTCAATTTGCACATATAGGACAAATGATCCCAATACCACTTTTTTTGGTACGACTTTTTTTCAATCATTTCTTTCATGCCTTTCTTACGACAAATATTTGATGTAGTCATCATATTATTTCATTGATTGACAGTTTGAGATCGTTCATATGCTATAAAGTAATGACTTATGTATGGTATGATAGAAGTGGTAATCATACATATATTACCAATCGGGTATTTTCTGAACGGAGCCTGGATACTTCATTTTATTGGTCCAACCAAGCAAGCCAACCATAAATTTTTATAATGGATAATAAATATTAATATTGATCTCAACCCCCTCAAAAATGGATCTAATTGCACTTCACGCTCCAAATTATTGATGGTTTTCAAGCAATCTTTTTTGGGCGAAACAGAGGGTATCTCCAGCGGGGGAGAGAACGGGGAAATCCCATACGACCCAATATGTCTGACAAGTCGCACTATATGTCAACCCAAATTGCATCTTCCTCTCCAGGACTCCGAAAAGGTACTTTTGGAACACCAATAGGCATCAACTGAAAGAAAGGGTAGTTGAGTATTATATTTTACTTTGATGTGGAAACGTAATGTTGTATTTTATCCATATATATTGGAAAATTCCTAGAGTAAGACGAAATGAATAAAGGTAAATTATTACGAATGGGTAGGGCTGTTCAAATGATGAACAAGTATCTACGCATTCGCTCATAGAAAATGGGACCAATCTACCCATTGCGTATTGGTACTTATCGGGTATAGAATAGATCTGCTTATCTTTGTTCCTACAAACAGAATTGTTCCATTATTACCAACGAAATGGAATTAAATAAATATTCACCCTTGCTCCGAAATAATCCACTGAAAGGGAGAGGTCCATAGCATAGTCTTTTCCAATGCGATAAAGTTACATAGTGTCTATTTTTCTTTGATAAAGGGGTATTTCCATGGGTTTGCCTTGGTATCGTGTTCATACCGTCGTATTGAATGATCCGGGTCGCTTGCTTTCTGTACATCTAATGCATACAGCTCTCGTTTCTGGTTGGGCCGGTTCAATGGCTCTGTACGAATTAGCAGTTTTTGATCCCTCCGACCCTGTTCTTGATCCAATGTGGAGACAAGGTATGTTCGTTATACCCTTCATGACTCGTTTAGGAATAATCAATTCATGGAGCGGTTGGAGTATCACAGGAGGGACTATAACGAATCCGGGTATTTGGAGTTACGAAGGTGTGGCTGGGGCACATATTATGTTTTCTGGTTTGTGCTTCTTGGCAGCTATCTGGCATTGGGTATATTGGGATCTAGAAGTATTCTGTGATGAACGTACAGGAAAACCTTCTTTGGATTTGCCCAAGATTTTTGGAATTCATTTATTTCTTTCAGGATTAGCTTGCTTTGGGTTTGGTGCATTTCATGTAACAGGCTTGTATGGTCCTGGAATATGGGTGTCTGATCCTTATGGACTAACCGGAAAAGTACAATCTGTAAATCCTGCGTGGGGGGTAGAAGGTTTTGATCCTTTTGTTCCGGGAGGAATAGCCTCTCATCATATTGCAGCAGGTACATTGGGTATATTAGCGGGCCTATTCCATCTTAGTGTTCGTCCGCCCCAACGTCTATACAAAGGATTACGTATGGGTAATATTGAAACTGTCCTTTCCAGTAGTATCGCCGCTGTCTTTTTTGCAGCTTTTGTTGTTGCTGGAACTATGTGGTATGGCTCCGCGACTACCCCGATCGAATTATTTGGTCCAACTCGTTATCAATGGGATCAAGGATACTTCCAGCAAGAAATATATCGAAGGGTTGGTGCCGGACTAGCCGAAAATCAGAGTTTATCAGAAGCTTGGTCTAAAATTCCCGAAAAATTAGCTTTTTATGATTACATTGGCAATAATCCAGCAAAGGGGGGATTATTTAGAGCGGGCTCAATGGACAACGGGGATGGAATAGCTGTTGGATGGTTAGGACATCCCGTCTTTAGAGATAAAGATGGGCATGAGCTTTTTGTACGTCGTATGCCTACTTTTTTTGAAACATTTCCAGTAGTTTTGGTAGACGGAGACGGAATTGTAAGAGCCGATGTTCCTTTTAGAAGGGCAGAATCGAAGTATAGTGTCGAACAAGTAGGAGTCACTGTTGAGTTCTATGGTGGCGAACTCGATGGAGTGAGTTATAGTGATCCTGCTACCGTGAAAAAATATGCTAGACGTGCTCAATTGGGTGAAATTTTTGAATTAGATCGCGCTACTTTGAAATCTGATGGTGTTTTTCGTAGCAGCCCAAGGGGTTGGTTTACTTTTGGACATGCTTCGTTTGCTTTGCTCTTCTTTTTCGGACACATTTGGCATGGTGCTAGAACCTTGTTCAGAGATGTTTTTGCTGGTATTGACCCAGATTTGGATGCTCAAGTGGAATTTGGAGCATTTCAAAAACTTGGAGATCCAACTACAAAGAGACAAGTAGTCTGATACAATATTGCTCTTGTATCTTTCGCCTCCATTGGATTTTTGTGATTTAACTTTGACATAGAGTACTAGAGAAATCTTGATTTGAATCACCGCCCCTTTCTTTGACTCTTGTCCTTTCTTAATCTGGGAAATGATCCCAAATGAACAGGTGTGGAAGCTATAATTGTAAACCACGATCGAATTTATGGAAGCATTGGTTTATACGTTCCTCTTAGTCTCGACTCTAGGAATCATTTTTTTCGCGATATTTTTTCGAGAGCCACCTAAGGTTCCGACTAAAAAGGCGAAATGATTTTTCATTATTTTACATTACATTATCCAAATTGAAGTAAAGTAATGAGCCTCCTATGATATGGGAGGCTCATTACTTTACTTCAACTAGTCCCCGTGTTCCTCGAATGGATCTCTTAGTTGTTGAGAGGGTTGCCCAAAAGCGGTATATAAGGCGTACCCGGTAAAACTTACAAGTAAACCAGATATAAAGATGGCGACTAGGGTTGCTGTTTCCATTATTATAAAATTTAAAGACCACAATGGATCTATGATAAGATCGTTTATTTACAACGGAATGGTATACAAAGTCAACCGATCTCAACCAATGCAATAGGATTTATGGCTACACAAACCGTTGAGGGTAGTTCTAGATCTGGTCCAAGACGAACTACCGTAGGGAATTTATTGAAACCATTGAATTCGGAATATGGTAAAGTAGCCCCCGGGTGGGGAACTACCCCTTTGATGGGGGTCGCAATGGCTCTATTTGCAGTATTCCTATCTATTATTTTGGAGATTTATAATTCTTCCGTTTTACTGGATGGAATTTCAATGAATTAGGTCCATAAAAATCACGAAGTCCTGGCTTTTCAATCCAAAGTGAATCACTTAGGACTCGGATTTCTAGGCCATTCTGGCAGTTCGACCGTGGAATTCCTTTCTTTCTGTATTTCCGGAATATGAGTGTGTGACTTGTTATAATTGATCCTATTGATAGTACAGAGAGTAGGTCTGTCATCTTGAGAGAGATGGGTTCTGCCTCGTCGGATATTCATTTTTTTATCTGGAGCACAGAATATATGGAATAGATCAAGAAATATTTGAACTATGATTCATGCCTAGTATTCAGACCTCGCGACTGGACTCAAAAAAATTTAAAAGATTTATTTTAGAATTCTAAATCGAAGGGTTTGTTTTTCTTCCTTAAACATTCTATTCTGTTTATGTTTCTTTATTTTGACCAACGGACAAATCAAATGTTTCTTCGAATTTTTAGGCATTTCATCTATTAATTGAATAAGTGATGATCAAACGGTTCTTACTCAGAGAACCTTTGGGCTTAGGGGCTTTATTCAATCATCGTGGTTTTAGTATGAATCTGAGGTTTCAATCGATTCATAGGGTCTCAACAAGAAAATTCCTATCAATAATAAACAAAAAGAAATCCGAATAATTATAATTAGACACAAAAAAATAAATAAAAATAGGGAAAAAGAAGATTCAAGAGGCCTGTAACTATCAACATAAAGACAAATGA